AGGTATTCGAACAACTGCTTCAAATACAGTATCTGGAAGTACCGTTTGTGGAACTTCAATATCCACGGGCTTATTAGCTAAATGGCAATTGGCACATACAATACGACCAGTCGCTTCTCGTGGATTTTCATAACCTTGTTGTGCAAAAATGGGATATGCAATTGAAATAGATGGCCGAGTTATGATATATATCATGAGCGATACGGAAATGGATCGATTTATTTGTTCCTTTATCCAAGAAAAAGTCTTTCTAGTTTGCATGGTCCAACCATTGAGCCCAAAAATGTCTACAATAAATTTGGTAGGTCGCTAACCTAGTTCCCTATCCGCAATTCTGCTATTTACTGGAATAATTTTACTGGAATAAATAATATTAAATTTAATATATAGAATAAATCTTTGGGATGGGTAGAAATTGAAAGAGTAAGTATGCTTTTACATGCTTTGCTTCTGGACAACTACAAAGTAAGAAACGCTGTAATTGAATTGGATTAATATCCGTAGATCCTTTTTTATTCATTCATTGAATGATAAATCACTACAAGTGACGGAGAAACACAATTTAAATAACGAAAAACCCAAAATTTAAATAGAGTATCTAGAATGACTGGAAAAATACAAACAAGACTAGATAGAATTTGATCATTATGAGCAAATCCAAAATCTTTGTAGACAAAGCCAATCATTAGTTCCCAACCACGAGTCGAATGGAATCCGATAAAAAAATCTGTTAATAAAAGAATCCAAAAAGCTTTTATTGTGTCACTTAAGTTATATATGAATTCCTGAGCCCAAGAGTTAAGAATAACAAGTTCTTCATTACCCAAAATAGAATAACCGCTTAGAATAACGAAACAGATTATATTTGTCGAGAAGTGCAAAATCGTATGAATATGATCCTCATTGTGTATCTTGATTAATTGGAGCGTTTCTTTGTGGATTCCTATACGAAGGTTTTGTAGATGTGTCTCTGAGTCTTCCTTGATCATTTCCTCCAAAAGAAGGATTTCTTCCAATTCTATGAAATTTTTTATAATATTCTTTTCTTGAATATCATTCCAAAAAATTTCAGATTGCCTAGTATTCCACCAATCAGTAACCCAAGATTCCAGACTTTTATTAAATGAGAGAGAAATCCACCAGGGCAAAAATACTATAGATGCAAGATATAAAAGAGAGGTGAATGCTTTCTTTTTTGACATTTTTTCATTTCGTCTATTAATTTTTAATGAACCGACCTCATTAGTTGACTCTACGCCATCCAATATTTCTCTCATGCATGAGTTCTATTACAAAGTATCGAACTTATTAATCTATTCACTTTTTTTATTTGTGATTTCGGAGTTAGTCTTTGAATGTATAAAGAATACAGAAATAGATTAAGAATCCACTTCGAATTCAAAGAATTAACAAAAAACTATTCTATTGTTTCCAGATATAGTAATTGGTTAAATTCGAAGCAAGTATCCCCCTTTCGACGAATCGATGACTGCCTGAAAGAACCGCTTTATTTAAGTATTTAAGTAATGAATATTATTTTCTATCATTATATCAAAATATCTTCTATTTTAAAAAAATTTAACTGACTACTCAGAGCCCGGAATAAAAAAATTGATGTATTTCGAAATACTTTGATATAAAATAGAAAGGATGAATTCATTTTTTCGATTTGTTACTTATTTTTTTGTTATTGAATTAAGTTGTGTATATTTCCATACACATAAAAGACCACAAAAAAAGTTTTGTTTTGTGGTTGTTACGTTACGTATACGTCTTCTTTGACTAGAATGAGCGTTATGAAGAAACTTCAGTTAAGTTATGGTATAGAAAAAAAGGGGTATTCTTTTGTTTTTATTTCCTGCTGAGAAAGCATTCATTATCTCAGCTCATTTCTTAAAATACTTCAATTGGTACACGCAAGAAATAGGCCAATTCAGCAGCTTTTTGTTCGATTTCCCGTGGAGTAACATTCTCATCAGTACGAGTCAAGGGAATGGCCCCCTGGCCTCTGATATCCATATAAAGGACACGGCGAGCATAAATACCCTCTTTAACTTCTATTCTGACGGACTGAATATCCTTTATAAGGAATCGTAGGAAGATGCGACGATTTTTTCCAGGGAATCCCCAACGAAAAAGACACACCATTCCTTCTTTTCTATCGAATCGATCATAACCACCCCCTACATTCCACGAAATTGTGCACCACAAATAGGAGCTAATAAAGAGACCCGCGATCCCATAGAAAGACATCACAATCCCTTGTGGAAAAAAAAGGATTTGCTGAGACGGAAATAAAGATATCAAGTTTCTCCCAAGATAACTGGAAGTTCCAACCAATAAGAATCCTAATGAACCTAAAAAAAGGATAATGGCCCAGCATAAATTACTTGTTTTTCGCGATCCCGTTATAGGTTGTATCCATATATGTTCTGATCGACAACTCATACTTGATCCGGTTTCGTTTTATTGGAATTGAGAGAATACCCTAGACTTTACTCTTTTTGTTTCCGAAGTAACTCTCATCAACTAGTACTTAGTTTGATCTAAACCTTTAAGAGTAATTTATCAAGTTGGTTAGATCTAAAATAAAAACATACCCTTCGTATGATCCCATCGATATATATATATAGATATAGATGTACCAATTTTACAGTTCAGCCATCCGGCGATCCTGATATTTTTTCAAATATATAATTCCTTTACCCCGTATCATCTTTCTACAGGTCAAAGCACTCCTTTCGACGGAAGCGCCACATGTTATACCTTCTTACAATAAATCTTACAATAAATACAATAAATAGGTATTTGCGTTATGATACAAGTCTTAGTTTTGAAAAAAAAATGGATGAGAGTTGGGCCCATCAGATCTAAACAGTCTTATTATTTTGAACATGAAGAAATAAAGAAGCCATTGCCATTGCCGGAAATATTAAGCCCACTAAAGGCACCAAAACAGAGGGAAAGTCGAAAGTTGTCATATAAAGGATACCTCAATTTACTATTTGTACCTGTTATTATTTATAAAGATATCTTATCTTATTCAGAATTCAACTCAATAATTATAATTAATAATATATTCGAATTCAAAGTTTTATTAGTATAAATCTAAGTATATATCTAAGTGAGTATAGAAGGTACAAAATTTGGATTCTATATACATACGTAAGACGTAGAACAAAAATTTGGATTTTCCTATAATTTGGCGTTTGACGAAAAAAATAATTCACTTTTTTCTTGTTGGTAGAGGCCTCTTAACTTAATTAGTAATCAAGAATATAGATAAAAAAGAGTTATCCGCGACTTTTGCTTTTGATTCTTTTTACAATTTAGATCTTATGTCAACAAAGAAACCCCATTCATATTCGTTTTACTTGGATTCTGATAAACAAATTACTTGTTTGCTACAAATAAAAAGGAGCTTAATGCTCTATTGAATTTTTATTCAAAGGAAAGAAAGCGTGGAGCTGAAATAACTCACTCAGAACGCTTTTTAAAAGATTACGTGGTACGATTAGATCGAATAAGCCCTTCTGGAATAAATATTCAGCCGCCTGTGAACCTTCAGGTACTGTTTTATTCAATGTTTGTTCAATTACTCTTTTACCCGCAAATGCAATATAGGCGTTGGGTTCGGCAATAATGATATCTCCCAACATACCAAAACTAGCAGTCACCCCCCCTGTAGTAGGAGATGTAAGAATTGGTACATAGAATAACTTTTTATTTGATTGATAATCATATAAAGCAGAAGATATTTTAGCCATTTGCATTAAACTCAAACTTCCCTCTTGCATACGCGCCCCCCCAGAAGCACATACTATAATAAGAGGGAGCAATTGGTTAGTAGCGTACTCAATCAAACGGGTTATTTTCTCTCCAACCACGGATCCCATACTACCCCCCATAAACTGAAAATCCATAACCCCAAGTGCTATGGGAATACCATTTAATTGGCCTATGCCTGTTTGAACGGCTTCCGTTAATCCTGTCTTTCGTTGATAAGAATCGATACGATCTTTATAAGGCTCCTCTTCCGAATGAAATTCAATGGGATCCAAAGAAACCATGTCTTCATCCATAGCATCCCAAGTATCCGGATCGATCGAAAGTTCGATTCTATCTGAACTACTCATTTTCAAATGATATCCACATTGTTCACAAAGATTCATTTTTGATTTTAAAATTTTCTTATAATTTAATCCATAACAATTTTCACATTGAACCCATAAATGTCTGTATTTTTGAGTTATATCCAGATCATTGGAACTTTCTATTATAGTGCTACCATTCGTGCTGGTACTTATATTGGACCCCTTACTTTCACTTTCACCACAAACGGAACGAGAAATGTAACTGTTACTGTAATTGTCACTACCACTTACAATGTAAGTATCAATAAAGATTTGAGACTCAAGATAAATGTCAATATAACTATTAATGTGATTATTCCAACTATATTGAGTATCATCCATGTAATGATCATCGTGAGGATCGTCAGTCTTAGATCCATTATTTAGATAACTCAAATTCCAATAACTATAAAAAGAACTTTCTAGTCCACTCTGAAAAAAATGACCACTATCAATCTCGAAAATATGCTTTTCAATATCCAAATATATGGAATAACTGTTCCCATTCCTATCCACAACTAAAAAAGTTTCATCAGAGATGAAATTCCAAATGTCCTTGACGCCGAATAAATAATCAACATTGCTGTAACTAGAATTGTCACGACTGCCCCAACTATGGCTATTTTTTTTCATATCATTTCTATTCGGATCTTCACTTTCACTGGTATTTTCAATAGGACCAAGACCGCCCATTGATTTACTTAGACCACACCTGTGTTCGAACCCTTTCTTAAACAGTATTGAATCGAACCACCATCTTTCCATAGAGTTTTATTGCCCCCTATTTGCTTTGCATGAAAATACAATAGATGAATAGTCATTCGATTAAAAATTTTGTATTTGAATATCTTTTTCCTGTCAGAATAA